TTTCACAAATGGTAAGTTCCGGATATCCAATTTTGATATTAGAAGGATTACCATATATAACACAAAATTTCTCCGCCGATTCTTTTTAGTCGAGCTTCTCGGTCTGTCATTATACCTTGAGAAGTGGAAAGGATTACAATTCCTATTCCGCCTAAAATTCGTGGAATTCGTTGAAAGTTAGAATAGATTCGTAAACCCGGTCGACTTATTCTCTTTAAATTTAAAATAGTTTTATAGGATTCTTTCTTATTTCGTCTATGTCTTAGGGTTAAAATCAAAAAATATTGGTTGTTTTCGCGATGTTTCCTTACGTTTTCGATAAAACCCTCTCGTAAAAGTATTTTAACAATGCTTTCGGTGATGTTAGTCGCTCCTATCCGAACCGTTCCTTTTCTATTCATGTCAGCATTTCGTATAGAGGTTATTATATCAGCAATAGTGTCTTTCCCCATGATAAGTTAAAATTCCTTATTGTTCTACAATTTTGATATAATCAACATGTTCTTTTTCGTTTATTTATATATAGATATAGACGAATTATATATTAATATATGAATTAAATTATTAATATTTTATTATTAAGGGTATATGCGTGATACACAATCTATTAATTAATTTTATTTCAATACCATTTTTTAATCCTATCCTATACTAACTATCGATATTTAGGTCTTATAATACCTCAGGAGCTAATGAAACTATTTTAGTAAAGTTTAATTGTCTCAATTCCCGTGGGATCGCCCCAAAAACTCGAGTTCCTTTTGGATTTCCTTCTTGATCAATGACAACTGCGGCATTGTCATCATATCGTATTATCGTCCCATTGTTACGTTTGAGTTCTTTACAAGTACGTACAATTACAGCTCTGATCACTTCTGATCTTTCTAGAGGAGTATTTGGTATTGCTTCCTTGATTACAGCAACAATAACGTCACCAATATGAGCATATCGGCGATTACTAGCTCCTATTATTCGAATACACATCAATTCTCGAGCCCCGCTGTTGTCTGCTACATTCAAATAGGTTTGTGGTTGAATCATATCATTTTTTTGTATCTCTTCTTTTAATGCAAAGGACGAAGTAAAAAAATATTGTTTGTCAAAAAAAGAAAACTTCTAATCTTTTTATCCTTAAATGTTATTTAGCTTTTTCATTCTATATTCCTATTCAGAAATAATGAATTGGGTTTTTATAGGCATTTTTGATGCCGCTATTGAAATAGCTTTTCTGGCTATATTTTCGGGTACACCACCCATTTCATAAAGGATTTGACCTGGTTTAACCACAGCTACCCAATACTCTGGGGATCCTTTCCCAGAACCCATACGCGTTTCCGCGGGTCTTACTGTAACTGGTTTGTCTGGAAATATACGTACCCAAATTTTTCCACCACGTCGTACATTTCGTGTCATTGCTCGTCGCCCTGCTTCTATTTGTCTAGATGTGATCCAAGCGGGTTCAAGTGTTTGAAGAGCATATCTGCCAAAACAAATACGATTCCCACGAGAAGCTATTCCTTTTAGTCTTCCTCGATGTTGTTTACGAAATCTGGTTCTTTTTGGGTTATAGTTGATGGGTTTTTTCTAAATTATAAATTCCATCTCTACTACAGAACTGAACGTGAGAGTTTCTTCTCATCCAGCTCCTCGCGAATAAAAGGACTAAAAAAGCTTGTATTAAGATATAGATGTAGTTAATGATTAATCCTATTAATCATGGTATTTTCAAAAATTTTATCTGATCTCTTCTAAATTTGTGTATGTCTTTTTCGAAATGGAATCCAAGATGAATTCTAGTTATATTTATTTAAAAATAACGTAATATCATCATCTCGAATGTAGTTTTTGTTAGAGTTAGAATATTCTAACAAATCCTTATTTTCTTTTATCTTTTTCATTTTTTTTTTTCGTATTTTATTACTTTTTTTTATTTGAAAAAAAAAACTATTCGCCGGCGAATATTTACTCTTTCAATATCTATTTAAGTTTGATGTTTATCCCATGAGGTCTCAGAATCAAAATCAGAATAGATAATAAAGTTTCTGGTTTATTCCACCATCCTGTCCAATGAATTACTAAGATTTGTTTTTCACTAGAATCCTCTATATTCATGGGTTCCGTCGTTCCCATCGCTTCTTAATTAATCATTAGGCCCGAATTCTACAATGGAGCTCTTACATGAAATTTTTCATTTTTTAATTTGTTTTTTTTTTGAGTCAATTTTCTCAGTTTTTATTGGCTCAAGGCTCTTAATTTTTTGTTTTCGGAACAGATTTATCTAATTATTATGAATGAATCTGTATTGATGCTTTATTACATTGCTTTTCTTACAGTGACCTCATAGACTTTCTAAATTGGAATCATATATCATTAATATTCAATTTTTTCTCTCTTTCTTTCATCCTTCCATTTATCCGCATACTTTTCGATTACCTTTCATAACTTAATAATCATACTTTCTTTATTCTTTTTTTTTTTTTTTTTATTCAGTTGCTACAAT